CTCATTTGTACGGAATAAAAAAAAGCAAACCAATCTTCATAAATTTCATCGTAAACGTGGTAAACGTGAAATACTTATCTTATATATTCTAATTATACAATAAAATTATACAATAAAAATACAATACAAATAAAAATGCGGGGGAGGGGGAGATGCAGGGTCCTTTGTCTGCTTGGCTAGTCAAACACGGACTAGTTCATAGATCTTTGGGTTTTGATTACCAAGGAATCGAGACTTTACAAATAAAGTCCGCAGATTGGCATTCCATTGCTGTTATTTTATATGTGTATGGTTACAATTATCTGCGGTTGCAATGTGCCTATGATGTAGCCCCCGGCGGGCTGTTAGCTAGCGTATATCATCTTACGAGAATAGGGTATGGTATAGATCAACCAGAAGAAATCTGTATAAAGATATTTGCCCCAAGGAAGAATCCTAAAATTCCGTCTGTTTTCTGGGTTTGGAAAAGTTCGGATTTTCAAGAAAGGGAATCTTATGATATGTTGGGAATCTTTTATAATAATCATCCGCGTCTGAAACGTATCTTAATGCCGGAAAGTTGGGTAGGGTGGCCTTTACGTAAAGATTATATTGCTCCCAATTTTTATGAACTACAAGATGCTTATTGAATATGAATAATAAGGAACTAATCTGAATATGAATAATAAGTAACTAATCTTCAGTCTTCCAACTACAAATAGTCAAGGAATATTTGTACACTCTCTTATAGATCAACGGGGTCATTGAAGTTTCATTCATATTCATTCATATTCTTTATTATGGATAGACTAAATAAAAAAATAATCCAATTAGCGATTCGTGTAATTTTCAAATTTTGAAAATATTGATTTTTGACAAGTCAAACTCAAACTAATAGGATGAACTAAACGAATTCTGCATCATGAACTTTGTACCGCGCACATCCCTTAGATGAGCTCTCAAAAGTCACATAACATAGAAGAAATAGAAAAAGAAGATGAAATAAAATACAAAGAAATGAAAGAAGATCGGATTCTATTTATTGAGACAAATCTTAGATATTTCCACCCCTCAACTCCTATCGACTAGACTTTTAACTAACTAAAGTGACTTTAACCTTTCGAGTCTATATGAAGTATTAACATTCTTTTTGATTGAGAGGAGACACATTATGAACAAATCAAATAAAAAATAAAGAAACGTAAACAGAATCTAAAATTTTACATACTTTATTAGAACATAAACACTTTACTCATCTAGTCTAGAATCAATCTAGAAAGGTTATACATTTAGATGGATAAGTTAAGTATATATCATAATCTATAGTATTGTATTTATGAATCTATACTATTAATGAATATGTATGTGGATCTATATCACTATATCAGATCCGTATGAATTAATTCAATTTTAAATTGAGTTTGAATTAAAAATGAAAATGAAGTTGTAGAATTGAAACCCATACACAAATTCATCATGTGCCAGGAACCAGATTTGAACTGGTGACACGAGGATTTTCAGTCCTCTGCTCTACCAGCTGAGCTATCCCGACCACTTTCAACGCATCGTCTTCCTTATTTTACTAAGCGACTTTGGTCTATGTCAATTTTCAAAAAAGACGAAAAATTATTCGAAAGTCTTATTCAAACCCGAAATGCTTTGTATCTTTTTTAAAAAAATGAATAAAAAACGACTTCGTCAAGTAAATTTCAGCTCGAATAAAGATTTGGGTTGTTAATCGAAAAATAGAATGTGGATTTCTTGTTTTATCCAAAGATCTTCCTTTTTATGGATATCATCTCTATTCCAAATTCCAAGACTTGTGAAAAAAAAGCCAGTCCGGATATGTTTGTGAAAAAATCGAATGAATGAGAAAGATAACGAAATTTAAATCGTTAACGCAAAGAGAGAATAGGATAAAAAGAATTAAGGAGTTGAGCGGACCTTCTTTGGGGATAGAGGGACTTGAACCCTCACGATTTCTAAAGTCGACGGATTTTCCTCTTACTATAAATTTCCTTGCTGCCGATATTGACATGTAGAATGGGACTCTATCTTTATTCTCGTCCGATTAATCAGTTATCTATCAGACTATGGAATGAATGATGTGATCAATTAATATTCAAGCCTTTCTTCAACTTGGAATCAATTCAAATCAAAACAATTCTTTAGTATTTTTTCATATTCATATAAAGATTAAAAATACGTATTTGGCCTCCTATTAATCATCCTAGATATTATTTCAGTACGTATACGTATGTATATACGGTTATCCCTTCCTTTATCCTTTCAGGAATTTTGCCGGAAGGATTTCTTTACTTTACTAATGCAACGCAGTCAACCCCGTTTGTTAGAACAGCTTCCATTGAGTCTCTGCACCTATCCCTTTTTTATTCTGTCTTTATGAACCTTTTTTTGTTTTCGGAAAACAGGATTTGGCTCAGGATTGCCCATTTTTTATTCCAGGGTTTCTCTGAATTTGAAAGTTATCACTTAGTAAGTTTCCATACCAAGGCTCAATCCAATTAAGTCCGTAGCGTCTACCAATTTCGCCATATCCCCCCCTTTTTTTTTCTTATCTCTCTTCTTTCATCTCTATCCGAAATCCTTATTTAGTCTAATCAGAAAGGATTCTATCATTTCTCTATCCACAATTCAATATAGATGTATATATACCACATTTATTATTTATTATATATACTTCTCTTACTCTCATTTTTTCTCGTGCAATTTTAAATACTCGAACGGTCGATTCTTTTTTTCTAGATTCTATATTCATATTAATAACTAATAATGAAAAGAATAACAAAGTTAATAACTAAGATTCCACTAGTTTACTAAAATTCTATCCATGTACAATTTCTGTTATGTGAGCCCGCTTAGCTCAGAGGTTAGAGCATCGCATTTGTAATGCGATGGTCATCGGTTCGACTCCGATAGCCGGCTTTTCTCTATTTTTTTTTTTTATTTTTTACATAATTGAGAATAATAATATTTTTTTGAATCAAAGAGAAAAAAACTTCGTTCCTTTTTGCCAAAGGCGACCCATTATATTAATCTTCTATTATCTATTATAGTATTAATATAGTAGTTTATAGTATTAATATAGTAGTTTATAGTATTAATATAGTAGTATTAATATAGTATTCAATTCTATTATAAATATAATTCTAATATTATATTATTATTAAAATTATTAAATAATATAAATTAAATAATATAATAGAATAATATAATAATATAATAATAAATATAATAGAATAATATAATAATAAATTAAATAATATAATAGAATAATATAATAATAATAAATTAAATAATATAATTTAATTATTAAATAATATAAATTCAAAATTATTAAATAATATAAATTAAATAATATAATAGAATAATATAATAATAATAAATACTAAATATTAATAAATACTAAATATAAATACTAAATAATAAATAATAATAAATAAATAAATACTAAATTATTAATAATAATAAATAATAAATTTGATTTTTATTGTATAATTGGTATATATAGAAAATGGTCCCTATATTGATACAATCTATTTCATTATTCTTATTCTTTGTAGTATACTACTTCAGTCGATTTTGTTTCATTTATCATATTTATCTTTTAGTTCAGTTCAGTTTAAATTTAGGTTTTTGAAAATTCAATAAAATATAAAATAAAAATAAAAATATAAAATAAGGAAGATAAGGAGTTTTTATGTCACGTTACCGAGGGCCTCGTTTCAAAAAAATACGCCGTCTGGGGACTTTACCGGGACTAACTAGTAAGCAGCCTAAAGTTGGGAGCAATCTTAGAAATCAATCACGCTCCGGTAAAAAATCTCAATATCGTATTCGTTTAGAAGAAAAACAAAAATTACGTTTTCATTATGGTCTTACAGAACGACAATTACTTAAATACGTTCGTATCGCCGCAAAAGCTAAGGGGTCAACAGGTCAGGTTTTACTACAATTACTTGAAATGCGTTTGGATAACATCCTTTTTCGATTGGGTATGGCGTCAACTATTCCCCGAGCTCGCCAATTAGTTAATCATAGACATATTTTAGTTAATGGCCGTATAGTAGATATACCAAGTTATCGCTGCAAACCCCGAGATATTATTACAGCGAGGGATGAACAAAAATCTAGAGCTATGATTCAAAAATATCTTGAGTCATCCCCCCAGGAGGAATTGCCAAAACATTTGACTCTTTATCCACTCCAATATAAAGGATTGGTCAATCAAATAATAGATAATAAGAGGATCGGCTTAAAAATAAATGAATTGCTGGTGGTAGAATATTATTCTCGTCAGACTTAATTCTAACTGGTTCGGAGAATTTTGCCCCCTATCGCTAAGTAAAGAAACAAAAAAAGTAAGGATTTGATTTGATCAAGAGTTTTTCTCCCATTCATATATCATACTATTTTCCCACTTTTTCCAGTATTTTTGGGACCGCGGAAATTCGGAATAGAGAATCTATATCAAGGAAAGGTCTAACTGTTGGAATAAAGGTATCCATTTTTATTTGATTTGATACATTGCGGTCAGTACCATTGAGAAATTAGGTAAAGGTACGGAAAGAGAGGGATTCGAACCCTCGGTAAACAAAAGCCTACATAGCAGTTCCAATGCTACGCCTTGAACCACTCGGCCATCTCTCCTCCATAATGATTATGGCCCCGAAACCGAGTGAATAGCGAGTCATTCATATTAAGATTGTTGAATAGGTATGGTACGTACAATCAATTCTAACTAATAAAAATAGAAAATTTTAAATCAAATAAAGAACTTTCCTTCGAGATAAAGATAATTTTTTTTGTTTTGTGAAAAACTCTTTCTTAAAAGCAATAAAGATATGTATCTATTCGTGTTTGTGGGGTTTGTGAAGATGGCTTTTTTTGCTATCTATACCGGCAATCCTTAGATTGGAACGATCTGTTTTTATGTTATTTTGTACCGTACAACGACTTTTTTGTACAACTACTTTTTGTACAACTACTTTTTTGTGGGATCCTTTTCTCCTGAGAAGTAATTAAAAGAAATTTGAAAATAGATTGCTATTTATGCCTAGATCCCGAATAACTGGAAATTTTATTGATAAGACCTTTTCAATTGTAGCCAATATCTTATTACGAATAATTCCGACAACTTCGGGAGAAAAAGAGGCCTTTACTTATTACAGAGATGGTGTGATTTGATTTTTTTTGTCTATTCAAGTCTTAGGGGAAAGACACATTAGTCGGGATAGAAAGATTTGAAAAAACTCTACGCTTGTTGAAGGTGAAGTTTATAAGTTTATAAATAAAAAAATTCCTTCTGTCGGGTATCCCCGATTAATGCAGCCTCAGATGCTTCAATTGTCGATTCTAGCAGTGAACGGAAGGTTACACCTATGGCTCTGGGTTCTATATTGCAGTGCAGGTTAACCTTACCCTACTAGTACCCATAGGCGGCATAGAGGAAGAAGCACTACGGTTAGTAATCAACAACACGAAAACTTTGTTAGAAATTATACCTTTTCTTTATTGGGATCGGGGCTAAGAAGAATGGTTGGGACAACAAACATCCATCTCGTTCGTACTTTGGATACTCGTATAACCATCAAAGACTGTTGAAGTGACTAATTCCTAGAAATTCAAGAAGATTGAGGACAAAGAAATTGTTGGAGTTAACTTAATATTTTTATCTAGTATCACCATGTTTGATATTAAGAAAAGATCTTTTTCAGGAAGGTTGGCTAGAGATTTTTTGTAAAAACACTAGCCCCGCTCAGTTCATAATGCGAATATTTCACTCCCCCCTTTTTTTGTTCTATGTATTATTTTTCATTATGCATACTAAGGGAGGAGCCGTATGAGATGAAAATCTCACGTACGGTTCTGGAACGGAGATTCTTTGAATCGAATGACGACCGTAACGGATGTCGGCTCAATCCGAAGGAAATTATGCGGAAGCTTTACAGAATTATTATGAAGCTATGCGATTAGAAATTGATCCCTATGATCGAAGTTATATACTCTATAATATAGGCCTTATTCACACAAGTAATGGAGAACATACAAAAGCTTTGGAATATTATTTTCGGGCACTAGAACGAAACCCCTTCTTACCACAAGCTTTAAATAATATGGCCGTGATCTGTCATTACGTGCGACTATCTCCACTATAGAAAGAAAAGAACAAAGTTTACTAGTAAAATAAAATAATAAAATAAAAAAAAAGAGTCTTTCTACATATGCATCGTCAAAACGAACGATTTTTTATCAGCTGTAGGAAATAAAGCAACTTCATATTCATAAAAGATAAAAGTCAAAATATGAAGAAAAAATATGTCTAGATACTTTAGTCTATGGATAAAGGATCTAATTGATAGAGGAAGCATCGTAAAGATCAATTAGCGAAATTTTTGGACGATACAATAATAACCTGCTTACTTATGTTATGTCATACTATGAGACAAAAAGGTAGGAATCAACTTATGTAACAGCGTCGATCCCCTAAAGTATTGAGCAGCGGTGTAGCATCAGATCCCAAAGATAGTAAGCCTTTCTTAGGAGGGAAGGTCTTTTTCAAAGATTCTATAGAAATTTCTATAAAAAAAAAAGAAAACCGAGATAGTTACCTTTCAGAAAATTCTAACGATAGTAGAAGGCCTGCGCTTTATTCTTCTGAAGGTAGGATAAAAGATAAAACTTATTTTGAATCCAAATTCAAGTTTGAAACTCATGTAATGTAATTTACCCTTTTTGGTTACCTCGAGAAAAAAATGGGACACAAAAAGAATTGACTGCTGAGCCGTATGAGGTAGGAAACTCTCAAGTACGGTTCTAATGGAAGGAATTTGCTTACCTATTCTGACCGAGGAGAACAGGCCATTCGGCAGGGAGATTCTGAAATTGCGGAAGCCTGGTTCGATCAAGCCGCAGAGTATTGGAAACAAGCTATCACGCTTACTCCCGGAAATTATATTGAAGCGCAGAATTGGTTGCAGATCACAAAGCGTTTTGAATAAGATTAGGGATTTTTTTATTTTATTTCAATTGAATATTTTTTAGTATTTTTTGAGTATTTGATATTGATATCTATTTTTCCATATTTTCTATATTTTATTCTCAAAATTTGGTTATTATTCTAATTAATTGTTTGTTACTTATCAGTCAAATAAAAGAAAAGGATTCTTTCCCTGGGAAGAATCAATCAAAGAATTTCATGAATTTCATTATACCCCTTCTAAGTTCTAAGATCGTCCCTTTTTGTCTGGTATTTCATAGGAATAAACAATACACAGATATAAACAGTAGAGAATGTTTATTTAGTAGAGAATGTTTATTTTCTATATATATATATTTTTCATTATTAAATATTAAAAATTAAATATTAAAACGAACAATAGCCTAAGAATAGACGATAGCCTAAGAATAGACGATAGCCTAAGAATAGATCCTGGAATCTTTCTTACTAATGACTAATAGTCTCTCACCTGATTTGGATAGAGTAATAGTAATCTGTTC